AATTACTATTCAAGAAAAAATGGTAAAAATAAAATTAAAGCATGAGAATTTCCTGAAAATTATTTTTGGACATCATATACAGATAAGATAGCCGATTAGATAATATTGTGTACCCATTTATGCTCTGGGATTTATATCTATTCATAATTGTAGTTCTAATTGAAATTACGAAGGATTTTTTTTTTCACTAAAAAAACAAATACTGATTGTATCAATTTGGATTTTCTTATATCATTAAGGAAACTCAAATTTAGATTAAAATTTACAAATCATTAATGAATTAATAGTTAACGGTTCCAGTTTGTTCTGAATTTTTACTTTTGTGACTGAAAAATCCAAATTTTGTTTTTCACTATAAAAAAAGGGGGCTTTTTAGAAATTGTGTGGTTTTAAGATACTATACAATCAATCGAAGGGATGTATCCAATCCAAAGAAAAAAAAAATAAAGATTTCTTAAAGTAATTAAGTAAAGGGGGATTGAGATTAAAAATCCAAGTACAATAAAAAAGAAGGAAAAAGTATAATTTTTTAATAAATTTATATTTGGTATCATTTTGGCGGCATGGCCGAGCGGTAAGGCGGGGGACTGCAAATCCTTTTTCCCCAGTTCAAATCCGGGTGTCGCCTAATCACGAAAAGAATTGAACTACCTTCTTCTGGGAAAGAAGGAAATAAATAGGTATAGGTATGGGATAAGCGTAAGTGGTGTTATATCTTTCTTTTATATTTTTATACTTTCTCCTTAACTTAATGAAGTACAACAAAAGAAAGAATAGGTTTTTTATTCTTTCTACATATTTAGTAGCGTTTGTTTGATATTTCCAAGAGGGTCTCCGCCTATTTTGCTTAATCTTTTCTGATTAAACTGGAAATCTTCTAAGGCCTTATTAGGCCTTATTAGAAGTTATAATTGGATTTAGTGGATTGTTTCATCAACAATGTTAGGTTAGAATTACTTTTTGACTCTGCACCAGCAATTCCACTATTATTTATTAGTGAACAATAATTCAAGAATTCCTTCATAGAGGTAGGGGACATAATTCACATGGATATAGTAAATCTTGCTTGGGCTGCTTTAATGGTAGTCTTTACATTTTCCCTTTCACTCGTAGTATGGGGAAGAAGTGGACTCTAGAAATACTACTAATTGAGTTGAGAAATTAACCTGTATAAATTTTTTTTTTTTTTAATCATTCGGTTCATAAAAGGTTTTTTTTATTTGAAATTTCACTATTTCAATTTAAAATTAAATTTTTAAATTGAAATAGAAAAATATCTTCGTTTCGAAATTATCTTTAATTTTAGTGGAATAATGTAGTTTATGAATTTTATGAATAATATATATGAAGAATACTCTTTTAATCAAACAAGTATTTCAATTATTTTCGTGTGGGTATTTCGAAAGTAAAAAGAATACTAAAGTAAAAGAACGAAATAGAAATAGTAGGAAATTTAGTCCAATTGAACTCTTCATCAATTTTGTATTTCGCTTAATCGCTTCTTACCAAAATTATATATGTACTATGAGGAACAGCTAACCCGTTTTTTATTTTTTTTTTTTATTTTACTTTATTTGTTTCCCCTAGTATTAAAAAAAAAGGTTCCATTATTACACTATCGTATATACACATTTTCTCTGGGAAACAACATAGACACAGGAGTTGTCCAACGAGATACTACACAGACTAAAATAATGTCTTGGGCGAGTCACATCGTGCGCACTTACTATTTTTTTTTTTTTAATTTGGGAAATTTTATTTATGGTGTACTTGTTTTATTGAACTCATTGTTCAAACATTAAAAATCGAGGAGGTTTACTAATCCCCCTCCCTTTTTTTTTTCGAAATCCGAAGAAGTTCCCATGAATCATCGGTCAAAGTATTACTTGATTTTATTTTATTATACTCATCTAAGAGGTCATTTATTCGGGATTCATATTAAAAAGAATAAGCAATCCAGTAATTAGAATCGTAAGAGTAGCCTTTCAATCATTTAAAATTGATTGAAATCAACACAAATTAAATACAAGACAAATGGCTAAAGCAAAGAACTAGAATTGGGTCGAACACTCTATATAATTGATATACATATACACCGATATATAGGATACTATTGTAGATTGATCTATATTAAAATTAAATTAACCTGTATTAATATATATATCTTCCAATATAGAACTATTTCTATAGAATTATATTTTTTATTTACAATTTTTTTTCTTTAGTTCTTTAAAAGAAAAGATAATCGGGAGTTCGGCGAAAACGAGAGAGTCTTATTTGTATTAAGGGCAATATATATTTTTCTTTTGTATATTGAATGAAATAAAATCAAATTAATTAGAGTGGATGAATCTTGAAATAGAGTGGATTAATCTTGAAACAAGATATGTATCGTACCAAACAAACGAAACTAGGCGGTTCGATAAAAATAAATCGTTGTTGTGACTAAACAGTTATGGATGATTTAATAATTTATTCAACTTCGAATCGACTAATCTGG